CATTCAAATGGGGATTCCTTACTCAAAGATGTTCATTTGTACACGTATTATCTTAGATTACAAGACTTGTGATAAGAGAAAAACATTTCCGCTCAGATCTCTTTGTAAAAGAGTAGGGTGAATGAGAAAGATAATGAATTTTGAACCGCTAACAAAAAGGGATAAAAGGAGAGGATAAATAATTAGGGAGTCCATATGGGTTTTTTGGGGATAGAGGGACTTGAACCCTCACGATTTCTAAAGTCGACGGATTTTCCTCTTACTATAAATTTCCTTGTTGCCGGTATTGACATGTAGAATGGGACTCTATCTTTATTCTCGTCCGATTAATCAGTTCTTCAAAAGATCTATCAGACTATGGAATGAATGATTTGATCAATGAGTATTCGATTCTTTCTTCAATATGGAATCACTTCACAACCATTCTCCCATTTTGATAATCACTTCACAACCATTCTCCCATTTTGATAATACAGATTCGGGTCGTCATTAATCATTTGGTAGAGTCTATAGTATTTCAATGCGTATATCTATGTTTATAGGTTTATCCTTTCTTTTCTGAAGTTTCTATGGAAGGATTCTTTCTACCAACACAACACAGTCAACTCCATTTGTTAGAACAGCTTCCATTGAGTCTCTGCACCTATCCTTTTTGATTTTAGCTTTCTGAACCCTTGTTTGTTTTCGGAAAACTAAAACCGGATTTGGCTCAGGATTGCCCATTTTTATTAATTCCAGGGTTTCTCTGAATTTGAAAGTTCTCACTTAGTAGGTTTCCATACCAAGGCTCAATCCAATTAAGTCCGTAGCGTCTACCAATTTCGCCATATCCCCCTTCTTTTTTTGTTTTGAGATTCGGATCTCGTTGTGATGTCGTTCCCTTTCATTTATACTGGAATCGTCGAATTCATTAGATACGGATTCCGATCTCGAAAGGGTGTTTTCTCCTCGTTGATTTCTTGTCTATCTTTTTTCATCTTCTATAGGAAACTTATATTTGTATTTGGTCCAACCAAAAACGATTGTATCATTTCTGTATCCGCAATTCAATATAGATGGATATATACCACATATATATGTCTCTCTTCCGTTCATTTTTCCAATGCAATTTGGAGTACTTGAACGGTCGATTCTTTTTTTTTTTTTTCGTCTTAACTTTCACCTTTACGAATGAAAGCGTAGGAATATCTGATTAGTTCTAACGAATCCTTCGATGAAATAATTCGAATTAGAAATATAAGAAATATATAAAAAAATGGAATATAATATATATACTAAGATTATGGACTAAAAAAGAAAAGTGTAATAAAAAAAATTTCAAATGCCATTTGAACTCAAAAAAAAAAGATTTCATCTCCAAATTATTACTAGCTAATAATAATGAATTGTGAGAAATAAATCGAAATTCTATATCACTAGATTAATCATTATATTCTATAATATTTAATAATATGGAATCTATTTTTTATTTGAAATCTATTTTTTATTTGAAATTCGATTCTTTCGTCGATATTCATATTAATTATAACTAGCTAATTATGGGTAACTAAGATTCTTTACGTAATTTCTTTGCGTGTAGAATTTCTATTATGTGAGCCTGCTTAGCTCAGAGGTTAGAGCATCGCATTTGTAATGCGATGGTCATCGGTTCGATTCCGATAGTCGGCTTTTCTCTATTTATTTTATTCTAGTTAGTCGGCTTTTCTCTATTTATTTTATTCTAGTTAGTACATTACATGATTTATAATGCCCCTTTGAAATCAAAGAATATTGAAAAAGCACCTTCCTCTTTTTCCAAAAGTCATCGATTTGCTATGTTATAAAAACTTCCAACTATATCACGAAAAGGCTCCTTTTCTATATCTATATATAGAATAGAAAGGTCTGTATATTTATCCAATTCATCTCATTATTCTTTTTTATAGTACAAATCAAATCCAATACTTCAGTAAACTTCGCTTCATTTATTGTTTAGTTCAGTTTTAGTTTAGTTTTATTCTGTAAAATGAAAAAAATGAAATTTCATCAATCATCAATAAAGAATAAAATCAAATATAAACGCAAAGAAAAAAAGAAGGAGTCTTTATGTCGCGTTACCGAGGACCTCGTTTTAAAAAAATACGTCGCCTGGGGGCTTTACCGGGACTGACTAATAAAAGGCCTAGAGCCGGAAGTGGTCTTAGAAACCAACCGCGTTCCGGGAAAAAATCCCAATATCGTATTCGCCTAGAAGAAAAACAAAAATTGCGTTTTCATTATGGTTTGACAGAACGGCAATTACTTAAATATGTTCGTATCGCCGGAAAAGCCAAGGGTTCAACAGGTCAAGTTTTACTACAATTACTTGAAATGCGATTGGATAACATCCTTTTTCGATTGGGTATGGCTCCGACTATTCCCGGAGCGCGCCAATTAGTTAACCATAGACATATTTTAGTCAACGGCCGTATAGTAGATATACCAAGTTATCGCTGCAAACCCCGAGATATTATTACGGCGC